GGATTCCTAACTTTTATTTCATATAATGAGATAAGTAAGCAGTTCTTATTGTATCCATCCAAAGCTAATTGATCCTTACGGTGCTTCCTCTATCAATTTGATCCTTTATCCATAGAATATAAGTATATAGGCCATACCCATTTCTTCGTATTTTTTTGTTCCCACGAAGTCCTTTTCCTTGCTACAGCTTATAAAAATCGTTGCTTTGGACGATGTATATGTAGAAAGCCCATTTTTTTTCTAGTATTTACTAGTCTATTTGATCTTTTTTCCTTTTTTTCTATAATGGAGATAGTCGCACGTAATGACAGATCACGGCCATATTATTAAAAGCTTGTGGTAAGAACGGGTTTCGTTCTAGTGCCCGGAAATAATATTCCAAAGCCTTTGTATGTTCCCCGTTGCTTGTATGTATAAGTCCTATGTTATAGAGTATATAACTTCGATCATAAGGATCGATTTCTAGTCGCGTAGCTTCATAATAATTCTGTAAAGCTTCCGCATAATTTCCTTCGGATTGAGCTGACATCCGTTACGGTCGTTCATTCTATTCCAATAAACTCCGTTCCAGAACCGTACGTGAGATTTTCATCTCATACGGCTCCTCCCTTCTGTGCATAGTACTAATAATATATGAAATCAAAATTTCAATATTCTCATTATGAACTGACAGGGGCTAGTATTTTTACAAGAAATTTCTAGCCAGCCTTCCTGTAAGAGCTTTTGTTTTTTCTTAATACCAATCATATTAGTACTCGATAGAAATGGTAACTCCAACAATTTCTTTGTCCTTAACGCCTCTTATTTCCAGGAATTAGTCACTTCAACGATCTTCGATGGCTATACGGGTATCCAAACAAAGTACAAACGAGATGGATGCTTGTTGTCCCAACCATTCTTGTTAGCCCCGATACCGATGAGGGAAGGGGGTAATTTATAACAAAGTTTTCATATTGTTGATTCCTGGGTGTAGTGCTTCTTCCCCTATGCCGCCTATTGGTACTAGTTAAGTGGGATTGACCCACAATACAGAACCCATAGGTGTAACCTTTTGCTCAATACTAAAATCGACAATTGAAGCATCTGAGGCTGCATCAATCGAGGATACACGACAGAAGGAATTGTTACATCTACAAACTTCACCTTCAACAAGCGTAGCTTTATTTCAATAATCCTTTTTTATTTTTATCTTGAATCATGTCTCTTTCTCATAAGACTAAGGGCTAAAAAAACAAGAAAAAAATCAAATCGCACCATCTCTGTAATAGGTAAATGCCTCCTTTTCTCCTGAAGTTGTCGGAATTATTCGTAATAAGATATTGGCTACAATTGAAAAGGTCTTATCAATAAAATTTCCATTTATCCGAGATCTAGGCATAATTAGCAATCCATTCTATAATTCTTCTCATTTCCCCTGAGGGAAAATGATCTCACAAACAAAGGAATTATACAGTACAAAATAACATAAAAACAGATTAATTCTAAAAAAAATGTAAACTTTATATACTAAAATTGTTCCTCTTTGAAAAGGGAGAGATAAGAAATATCTTTCTTTATTTAATTGGATAATATCCAATTTAATTAAGTAGTATACTAATGAACGGAAGTATTACTATTTTATCTATTACTATTTTATCTAAGTTAAAGAATCAAGGACTTGATTTTCCTATGGATTCTGATAATTCAAGAAATTTTTATTCCTATAGGTAGAAGCATTGTCTAAATCTAATCGTAGTATAAAGTATGGATCCTTCAGTTGATTTATTCCAAGCCATTGATTTTGTCCGATATAAATCTCAGAACAAAAAAAGATTATCCGTTGGTCTTGATAAACATGAATGGATATCCTTTTTTTTGTTAAAAAAAAAATGTGTTTTTTTAACCCTCGAACCTGAAAAAAGGGACTATTTTTCTTTTTTTATTTGAAGATTTGAGTTTTTTATTTCGATTCGAATTGATTGATCGGTTGCACCTGTATTGCAATAATATGAATGACTCGCTATTCATTCGGTTTCTGGTCAATAATAAGATTATATCGGAAAGATGGCCGAGTGGTTGAAGGTGTAGCATTGGAACTGCTATGTAGGCTTTTGTTTACCGAGGGTTCGAATCCCTCTCTTTCCGTTTATGTACCCTCATCTAATTCGCCAGCGTTACCGACCATAATGTATCAAATCAAATACCAATTGATACCAGTATTCCTATTCCAACAGTAAGGCCTTTACTTGATAGAGATTCTCTATTCTTAATTAATGTAGTACGTAAAATACAAGTATCGGAAAGGCTGAAAATGCAAACCTTACCCACGATCTATTTGTAATATGTGAAAAAATGCGGACCGAGGCCCTTAACTTAAATCTATTTCCTTCGACGAAAGGGGGGGCAACATTGTCCGAACCCTTTTTTCGTTGGGCTCAAGTCTGACGAGAATAATATTCTACGACTAACAACTCATTAATTTTCAAACCGACACTTTTACTATCTATTATTTGATTTACTAATCCTTTATATTGGGATGAGTCAACAGTCAAATGTTTTGGCAATTCCTCACGGGAGGACGAAGCAATATAATTTTGAACCAGAGTTTTCGATCCTTGTTTATCTTTCGTAGTAATAATATCTCGGGGTTTGCAACGATAACTTGGTATATCTACTATACGACCATTAACTAAAATATGTCTATGGTTAACTAATTGCCGGGCTCCAGGAATGGTCGAAGCCATACCCAATCGAAAAAGAATGTTATCCAAACGCATTTCAAGTAGTTGCAGTAAAACCTGTCCTGTTGATCCTTTTGCCTTTCCAGCGATATGCACATATCTAAGTAATTGTCGCTCTGTCAGACCATAATGAAAACGCAATTTCTGTTTTTCTTCTAGACGAATACGATATTGTGATCTTTTTCCAGAGCGTAATTGGTTTTTCAGATCACTTCCGGATCTAGGTCTTTTACTAGTTAGTCCCGGTAAAGCCCCCAGACGGCGTATTTTTTTGAAACGAGGTCCTCGGTAACGAGACATAAAGACTCCTTTATTTTATTAAAATTTCAATTTCAATATTCAATTGAAATAAATATTTAAATAATAAATCAAAAATAGGACTGAACTAAATAAAAGAATAAAAACAAAGCAAAATTTATGGAAGTACTACAAAACAAAGTATAATGAAAAGAATTGTATCAATATTCAGATTATATATATATATATCCAGGATAGGGGGTTAAGGCTACGTTTTATGATTTGTCCCCTCGTAGAGATCTAATTTCTCGAATACGTTTTTTCTTCATAGTTAGAGGGTGCCGCGAGATAATAGACAAGTGACCTGATCTTTGAAGAAAAGGGGCGGAAGGGGGAGAGTCTTTTCAATATTTTGAGGGATTCTCTCAATTATGGAAAAAATCGAACAAAAAACAAATAGAAAAAAAGCCGGCTATCGGAGTCGAACCGATGACCATCGCATTACAAATGCGATGCTCTAACCTCTGAGCTAAGCGGGCTCGCATAACATAAAAGAAATCAAACAAAATAGTACATAGGAACTCAATAAACCACAGGTATCTTAGTTAACCATTTTTTGTTTTTGTTTAACTATTATATTATTAATTAATATATTAGTTATTATTAATATATTAGATTGGCATATAATTGGCATATATTAGTATATTATCTAATATTAATTATTAATAATTTACTTTATATCTTAGTATATATCATTGTATTTCTAATTCTAGAATATATCATTAATATCAATAAATATTTAATATTCATTTATTTATATCATATTCTATTTTTATATTAATATTGAATTCTATTGAAATTTAAAATCGATTTTATTTACATTATATATTAATATATACATATACCAATATTAGAAATTTATCATTTTGGTTTTTTATTTTATATTCTATTTTTTTATTTACCTCGGAAAAAAGGATAAAATAAGAATAAAGATGTAATGGAATACGGATTATAATGCGGCATTCCTCTGGTTTTATTTATTCCGGAAGGAAAAGAAATAGCGTGAAAAAAAGAAATGAGTATCGATCGTTCCAGTATTCCAAATTAGGATGGAAAAATGCAAAAAGGAAGTACATCATATAAATTAAATGTGAGATATATCTATTCATATTGAATTGTGGATACATCAGTGATAAAATCATTTTCGATTGGAACAAAAAGAAATGAAATATAGGTTATTTAATTCAATAGAGATGAAATGAGAGAATAGGGATATGGATAAAAAATAGTAGTATATACTTTTTTGATATAAGATAAGAATGGTATAAGATAAGAATTAGTATTTAATTAATTCAATAGCTTCAAGATAAATAAAAGAAGTGAGTGGGATCACAACACAACGAACGAAATCTGGGTCTCAAACCAAGGGGGGATATGGCGAAATTGGTAGACGCTACGGACTTGATTGGATTGAGCCTTGGTATGGAAACCTACTAAGTGATAACTTCCAAATTCAGAGAAACCCTGGAATTAAAAATGGGCAATCCTGAGCCAAATCCTTGTTTTGAAAAAAACAAAGGTTTATTTTATATATAAATATAAAATATATAAAAAAAGGATAGGTGCAGAGACTCAATGGAAGCTGTTCTAACGAATGGAGTTGGTTGCGTTGGTAGCAGGAATCTTTATATCAAAATTACAGAAAGGAAGGATGACCTTATATACCTAATATAATACCTACGTATACATACTGACATATCAAACGATTAATCATAATTACAACCTTAATCTAGAATTTATATAAATAAATTTTTAATTCTATGAAAAATTTAAGAATTATTGTGAATCCATATCAATCTAAGTTTAAGAAAAAATTTGATATTCAATGGTCAAATCATTCACTCTAGCCGGAGTCCGATTTATCATTTGAATGAACATTTGAAAAAAAAAAATGATTAATCAGACGAGAATAAAGAGAGAGTCCCGTTCTACATGTCAATATTGACAACAATGAAATTTATAGTAAGAGGAAAATCCGTCGACTTTAGAAAATCGTGAGGGTTCAAGTCCCTCTATCCCCAATAAAAACCCTTTTTATTTCCTAACTATTTTTTTCCCATTTTTCGTCGGTGGTTCAAAATTCGTTACATTTCTCGTTCATTCTACTCTTTCACAAGCGGGTCCGAACAGAAATGCTTCTATCTTATCCCATCCTAAGTTTTTGGTGGCACATAGAAATCAACATATATGGACAAAGAATCCCCATTATGGAACCATTCAGAGCCCATATCATTACCCTTACACTTATCAAAGAAAGTCTTCTTTTTTTTTGAAGATACAAAAAATTCCAGGGACTAAGTGAGATTTTAATCCTTTTTTAGTCCCTTTAATTGACATAAACATCGGTCTTTTAGTAAGATAATATGGGAAAAGTAGTCGAGTCGGGATAGCTCAGTTGGTAGAGCAGAGGACTGAAAATCCTCGTGTCACCAGTTCAAATCTGGTTCCTGACAGGCAATTTATGTATAAATATTCATAGAAATTCATAAAAAAAGGTTGGTTGGGATACATTTAATAGTCTAGAGCGTGCTACATACTTATTCATATAGCTGTATATATATACCTCCATTTTTATTTTTTTTTGTAAAAATATGTTAATTCCTCATAATATATCCGAAGTTAGTTGGTTAAAAACCCCAATCAAAGTCTAGTCTAGAAGAGTAGACGGGTAGGAGTTGATAGAATGGATCTCGTATATATAGTACAAATTAAATTCTACCCCCTTTGTTTGCGGAATTTTGTATTTTATTTTTCTTCACTCCCTCTCCCGCTTATGTTACTTTACAGGGTTCATCTAACTGATATGCGCGGTACAACAAAGTTCATGATACAGAACCCTTTATTGTCTCTACTTATTCGAAACATATATAATATTTTTTACAAATTGGAAAATAATAATGAAGCCCTTTATTGGCCCACCCATAATAGGAATTCAAGCTCAGTTACTCTGTTTCAACTAGAACGGAAGATAAAAATATACCTTAACTTAAAATCTGGAGTCGCGTCATATAAGTAAAGATAAATTTCTTATCATTCAATAAGCATCTTGTATTTCATAGAAATTGGGAGTAATATAGTCCTTACGTAAAGGCCAGCCTATCCAACTTTCAGGCATCAAGATACGTTTAAGGCGCGGATGATTATTATAAGAAATTCCCAACATATCATAAGATTCCCGTTCTTGAAAATCAGCACTTTTCCAAATCCAGAAAACAGAGGGGATTTTAGGATTCTTCCTTGGGGTAAATACTTTTATGCATACCTCTTCCGGTTGATCCACACCATACTGTATTCTCGTAAGATGATACACACTAGCTAAAAATCCACCAGGTGATACATCATAAGCACACTGAGATCGTAAATAATTGTAACCATATACATATGAAATGACAGCAATGGAGTCCCAATCCTCAGGTTTTATTTGTAAAGTTTCTATTCCTTGGTAATCGAAGCCCAAAGATCTATGAATTAGCTCATGCTTGGCTAGCCAGGCGGATAAACGACCTTGCATCTTCTTGATCTCTCCCGCATTTGTATTTATATGAGTATTTCAAATTTACAATGAAATTTATAAAGATTGATCGGCTGTTTATTTTATTATTCTGCACAAACAAAAACTATTTGCCTAATTCGCCAATTCACGAGAAGATATTGAATTTTTGGACTTGAAAAATTGTTCATAAGATATCTCTGAAGTACGTGGTGGTTGATAGAGCAATTTTTGATTGTAATTTCCAGTATGAATACTACGTCGAACATGAAACTTGTGATTGATAGTAAAACATCGATTTTCTTGTTGAGATCCGATTCTATCTTCAGAGATTTCTCGAGATATCTTCTTACGAAGTTTCGTTATAGCATCTATAACAGCCTCTGGCTTAGGTGGGCAGCCCGGTAAATACACATCTACAGGAATTAGCTTATCGACCCCTCGAACGGTACTATAAGAATCGGTACTGAACATCCCCCCTGTAATAGTACAGGCACCCATAGCAATGACATATTTCGGTTCAGGCATTTGCTCATATAATCTCACTAAAGAGGGAGCCATTTTCATTGTGACTGTACCAGCTGTTAAAATAAGGTCCGCTTGCCTAGGACTCGATCTTGGTACCAATCCATAACGATCAAAGTCAAATCGGGAGCCTATTAATGCAGCAAATTCAATAAAACAACAACTAGTACCATATAAAAGCGGCCATAAACTGGAGAGTCTTGACCAATTCGAAAGATCATTTAATGTAGTTGAAATAACGGAATTGGAGATTGCTTGGTCAACTAACGGAAACTCAATCAAATTAATAATCGTCTCAATGTTATCTTTTCCTTTCTTTTTATTTTGATTGTCTGAATATTCAGGAGCTAATACCATTCCAATGCCCCTTTTCGCCATGCATAAACTGAACCAACAATTGGGATAAGCACAAAAATTAAAGCTTCTATAAATACGGATACACCCAATACATCAAAACTCATTGCCCATGGATAAAGAAAGACTGTTTCAACATCAAAAACAACAAAAACTAGAGCAAACATGTAATAGCGAATTCGGAATTGTACCCAAGCATCTCCCATGGGCTCTATACCCGATTCATAACTAGAGAACTTCTCTGTTCCCTCACTACTCGGGGCTAAAATCCCGGAAATTACAAATGCCAAGATAGGAATAACACTTGATATTATTAGAAATGCCCAGAAAATATCATATTCATGAAGCAGAAACATAGATGCACTCCTATTAATGTGTACTATACTGAATTAATCGATTTGAATTGGAATTTTCGATTCATTCAGAACTTCCTAGGTGAAATAAGAATTTTTTTATTAAACCGCACAGCTTGTTTTCTGTAGAACATGCTTAAAAATGAATTCAACAGAATTCCACTTACATTTCGATTCTATTATAATAGTGTAGACATATTATGCTTTTACACAAACAAAACTTTCTCACTTTTTTTTTATTATTTTAATAAAAATATAAAAAAAAAATAATAAAATAAAACTACAAATCCAATTCTATAAAATTATATATAGGAAATATAAAATAAATATAAGAATATAAATAGAATATATAAAAATATAAAAACAAAACTCTAATAAAAAACTTATAAAATATATATATATATAAAAAAAAAAAAGAATTAGTTCAAATAATTAGTTAAATTTCATCATGCATCATATTTAATATATATATATATGTAAATAAATATATATAAATAAAAATAATGGAATCATTAGATTTTCTTCCCTTGTCTTAGAGTTCTATTTTCTTCCTTAATTTCTATTTTTCTTAATTGATTTGATTCGTTGAATTGTGAAAAACCTTTACACATAAAAATAAAAACTCATAGTTTCCATACCAAGATTGGAAACTTTGAACCTTTACTATAACTGATCCCCGCGGGTCTCTTCAGAAACAATAACAATAAAGGATAACGTATTAAAGGATAACGAACGTATTATCGAAATCGAAAGATTCGACAGACTAAATAAAATATATAAAATGGTTCAACTCATAAAAATGGAAAAAGGCAATCGTTCAGGGTATTTCCAAAAATAAAAAATACAAGACCCCGAATAGGTACTAGATCCGTGTGACTTACGATTGAATTAAGTTGTAATTTTTAGTTAGGATTGTGTTATAATTTTCACTTCAAAAATTGACTGGGATTGGGTATACCTAAGTAAAAATGTATCACCAATTCTTTTCTTTGATCGGGGGTGGCAAAAAGTTATATGGAATTCATCCAACCCACGAGGATTAATGAAGAAGAAGAAGGGGTTTGTTTGTCCGAGATTGGATGATTTGATAAATACTAATTGGATCCATTGAAAGAAATGTATTTTTATTTTCCTGTACCTATGGATCCATACAAGTATGTGATAATCTTTTCATTTCTATGGACGAACCAAACCAAATGAACCAACACTAATCTGTTACAAACAAGCACTAATGACGAAATGAAAACTATACAAATAATGTAATATAGAATCTATAGGGCTATACGGACTTGAACCGTAGACCTTCTCGGTAAAACAGATCAAACTAATTAGTATCGAAATGATTCGAACTGTTTCAAAGACCCAACATGCATTTTGTTGCATTGGGCTCTTTCATCAACTGATGAAAAGATCAGTTAGTCTGCCATATTTTTTCTTCTCTTCAAGCAAAAGTAAGAAGATAGTGAGATGGCTCCATGTGCTCTGATTCATTATTTTTATTTTGATCCAAGAGCAATACCAAAGTGTTTCAAAAAAGGGTTACCTTGACGTAGGTCTGCCTCCGGCCTAGATTCACCTAAGTTAATAAATAAGTTAACTATAGTCTCTATCGCCCCGCCACAAGAGTCAACTATGAGACTTCATACACCTTAAAGTTCATAGGACGAAAAGAGGTTATTTTGAGGCCCTTATACTCATTATGCCTAGCATTGAATAGACTGGGTATTCACCTTATCAATTCTCAAATCAATGATGGGTTCTATTTGACATTGACACCAGAATTCGCATCGAAATCAGATTGAACCACAAATAAATATTTGTCAGGCTATTGTTCTCTTGTTCTTTCGAATCCATGGAGTAAGACATCGATTTCTCAATAAGATCAAATATATTGATTGCATAATGGACTTCCTTGAAAAGCATCGGCGCACGTGTAAACGAGTTGCTCTACCTAACTGAGCTATAGCCCTTGTCATAGATATCTTAACATATAGATAATTTCTTGTCAAGATGGATATAAATTTCTTGACAAGATGAATATTCCACGATCCACAAGATAACCCCCTAATCCCTTTCTTGTTAAGAGTCGGTATTGCCTAGAAGTAATATTCCATATATAATTCACGAAGCGATGGGTCCCTTCTTTTTTTCTTTGTAGTGATAAATGACCTACTTAACTCAGCGGTTAGAGTATTGCTTTCATACGGCGGGAGTCATTGGTTCAAATCCAATAGTAGGTATAACTTATTAGATACCGGAGTCAACGGTATCTAATAAGTTTTTTTACGCATCTTCTTTTTTTCGTTGTATCAGATTAGACTTGATTGTATTCCTTCAATCAATTAGCGGAATCGAAATAGAATGTATAAATCAAAAGAAGCTCTTTTGATTGTTCTGCTATATTGACTAGTAGGAAATAGTATTACTAGCCTCTACTCGCGTAATAGCTCGTCTGCGAGCTAGATTCGCTTCAATTATTTGTCTCTTACCCTCTGCTCTACTCAAGTTAGCTTCAGCTATTTCAAGAGCTTGCTGAGCTTCTTGCGGATCAATGTCAGTACTCAGTTCCGCATCATTTCCTAAAATGGTGATCTCATTATTACCTATTCTAGCGAAACCCCCCATAAGAGCCACTGTTAACCATCGGTCGTTGAGGCGTATTCTCAAAAGACCTATATCTAGAGCTGTAGCAACGGGGGCGTGGTTTGGTAATACACCAATTTGGCCACTATTAGTAGATAAAATGATTTCTTTTACTTCTGAATTCCAAACAATTCGATTAGGGGTCAGTACACAAAGATTTAAGGTCATTTCTTCAATTTGCTCTCCACTTCTAAGTTCCTAAGTTCATAGCTTTCGCGGTAGCTTCATCGATGTTACCCACCAAATAAAAGGCCTGCTCGGGAAGACTGTCTAATTCTCCGGAAAGGATCAGTTGAAATCCCCTAATTGTTTCCGCGAGACCAACATATTTCCCCGGAGAGCCCGTAAATACTTCTGCTACGAAGAAGGGTTGTGATAAGAAACGTTCAATTTTTCGTGCTCTTGCCACGGTTAAACGATCCTCTTCGGATAATTCGTCCAATCCAAGGATAGCTATAATGTCCTGAAGTTCTTTGTAACGCTGTGAAGTTTGCTTAACTCTTTGCGCAGTTTCATAATGTTCCTCGCCAACGATCCCAGGTTGGAGCATAGTTGACGTTGAATCCAAAGGGTCCACCGCTGGATAAATCCCTTTGGCTGCTAATCCTCTTGATAGTACGGTAGTAGCATCTAAATGTGCAAATGTCGTGGCAGGAGCGGGGTCGGTTAAATCGTCTGCAGGTACATAAACAGCTTGAATAGAGGTTATAGATCCTTCTTTGGTAGACGTAATTCTTTCTTGCAAAGATCCCATTTCCGTACTAAGGGTAGGTTGATAACCCACCGCGGAAGGCATTCTCCCTAATAAGGCAGATACCTCAGATCCCGCTTGAACGAATCGAAAGATATTGTCAATGAATAGAAGTACGTCTTGCTCATTAACATCCCGGAAATATTCCGCCATGGTTAGGGCAGTTAAACCAACTCTCATACGAGCTCCTGGCGGCTCATTCATCTGACCGTAGACTAGAGCCACTTTGGATTCCGCAATATTTTGTTCATTAATCACTCCGGATTCTTTCATTTCCATGTAAAGATCATTTCCTTCACGAGTACGTTCGCCTACTCCACCAAATACGGATACGCCTCCATGAGCTTTAGCTATGTTGTTGATCAATTCCATGATGAGTACCGTTTTACCTACTCCAGCTCCTCCGAACAGTCCGATCTTTCCTCCACGACGATAAGGAGCTAAAAGATCCACCACTTTAATCCCTGTTTCAAAGATTGATAATTTCGTATCTAACTGTATAAAAGCGGGGGCAGATCTATGAATAGGGGATGTTGTGCGGGTATCTACAGGACCTAAATTATCAACGGGTTCCCCAAGAACGTTGAAAATTCGTCCGAGAGTAGCCCCACCAACTGGAACACTTAGAGGAGCTCCCGTGTCAATCACTTCCATTCCTCTCGTCAGACCATCTGTAGCACTCATAGCTACGGCTCTAACTCGATTATTTCCTAATAATTGTTGTACCTCACAAGTCACATCAATTTGCTGACCGAGAGTATCTCGGCCCTTAACTACCAAAGCGTTATAAATATTAGGCATCTTTCCCGGAGGAAAAGCAACATCCAGTACTGGGCCAATAATTTGAGCGATCCGCCCTAGGTTTTTTTCTTCAAATGTGGAAACCGCAGGACCAGAAGTAGTAGGATTCATTTTTATAATTATGATAAAGTGAAATATGTCGAAATTTATTGGGAATATTTCCGAATCGAAAATGTCCGATAACAAGTTGATCGATTAATTCAATAAGGAAGAAATGGAATCAATAAGGAAGTTAATACTCGATTTAGTTAGTATTGTTCAACCGAATCCAATTCAATTGTTTCCTCATTCAATGAGTAAATTTTCAAGTGCAACCAACCTCTTTTCAAAATAGCAATTCCAAAGTTTCAACAAAATATCAAGTAGATGAATAAGAATAATGAATGAGGAAGTATGTTTCATTTATCTATCATTATATATAATCTCATCCATATTAGGATTCTATTATTTATGGAATTCGAACCTAAACTCGATTTATGATTCATTCATTATTTCGATCTCATCGGCCGTTGGTATTTTTTTTGTATATGGATTTTAGTCCATTCTTGTTTTATACCTTTTCATGGATGAATTATGCTTATTTTCACATCTAGGATTTACATATACAACATATATTACTGTCAAGAGGGAATTTTTCTTAGTATATTAGATATTTAAATTCAAATAAAAGGAAGATTTTAAGAAATTAGAAACCCCCCAAACAAATATTGGGTTGCGCCATACATATCAAAGAGTATACAATAATGATGTATTTGGTGAATCAAATACATGGTCTTTCTTATTAATTAAATTAGTTGATAATATTAGTTTAGTTGAAAATTTTTTGAAAGATTCTTTTTTTCAAAGGTTTCATTCATGCCTATTCCATGTCGAGTAGACCTTGTCATTGTGAGAATTCTTAATTCATGAGTTGTAGGGAGGGACTTATGTCACCACAAACAGAGACTAAAGCAGGTGTTGGATTCCAAGCTGGTGTTAAAGATTACAAATTGACTTATTATACTCCTGAATATGAAACCAAAGATACTGATATCTTGGCAGCATTCCGAGTAACTCCGCAACCTGGAGTTCCACCTGAAGAAGCAGGGGCCGCAGTAGCTGCCGAATCTTCTACTGGTACATGGACAACTGTGTGGACTGATGGACTTACTAGCCTTGATCGTTACAAAGGACGATGCTACCACATCGAGCCTGTTGCTGGGGAGGAAGATCAATATATTGCTTATGTAGCTTATCCTTTAGACCTTTTTGAAGAAGGTTCTGTTACCAACATGTTTACTTCCATTGTAGGTAATGTATTTGGATTCAAAGCTCTACGAGCTCTACGCTTGGAGGATCTGCGAATTCCTCCTGCTTATTCCAAAACTTTCCAAGGTCCACCTCATGGAATCCAAGTTGAAAGAGATAAATTGAACAAATATGGGCGTCCTCTATTGGGATGTACTATTAAACCAAAATTGGGATTATCCGCGAAAAACTACGGTAGAGCCGTTTATGAATGTCTACGTGGTGGACTTGATTTTACCAAAGATGATGAAAACGTAAACTCACAGCCATTTATGCGTTGGAGAGACCGTTTCCTATTTTGTGCCGAAGCTATTTATAAAGCGCAAGCCGAAACAGGTGAAATTAAAGGACATTACTTGAATGCTACTGCGGGTACGTGTGAAGAAATGATCAAAAGGGCTGTATTTGCTAGAGAATTGGGAGTCCCTATCGTAATGCATGACTACTTAACTGGGGGATTCACCGCAAATACTAGCTTGGCTCATTATTGCCGAGACAACGGCTTACTTCTTCACATTCACCGTGCAATGCATGCAGTTATTGATAGACAGAAGAATCATGGTATGCATTTTCGTGTACTAGCTAAAGCGTTACGTATGTCTGGTGGGGATCACATTCACGCTGGTACAGTAGTAGGTAAACTGGAAGGTGAACGTGAGATGACTTTAGGTTTTGTTGATTTACTACGCGACGATTATATTGAAAAAGATCGAAGCCGCGGTATTTTCTTCACTCAAGATTGGGTCTCTATGCCAGGTGTTCTGCCGGTGGCTTCAGGAGGTATTCATGTTTGGCATATGCCTGCCTTGACCGAGATTTTTGGGGATGATTCCGTACTACAGTTCGGCGGAGGAACTTTGGGACACCCTTGGGGAAATGCACCAGGTGCAGTAGCTAATAGGGTGGCTTTAGAAGCGTGTGTACAAGCTCGTAATGAAGGGCGCGATCTAGCTAGCGAAGGTAATGAAATTATCCGTGAAGCTTGCAAATGGAGCCCTGAACTTGCCGCTGCTTGTGAAGTGTGGAAAGAAATCAAATTCGAATTCAAACCGGTAGATACGTTGGATAACTAAACGTGCATAATTCAGTAATTCCTGTTTGTTCTCCTAAGTATAATTAAATAAACTCGGCTCAATCTTTTTTTTAGTAAAAGATTGAGCCGAACTAAACTAAATAAAGAATAACCAAATATCCATCTTTATATCCATCTTTGGATTTGCATATATCTCTTTTATTGATTATTGATATGGATATAGCAATAAACTATATCAATAAATATGTACAGAATATACAGACCTTACCTATAACCTAACCCATGTGTATATATAATGTGTATATATACAAGATCTAAATACAAGATAAGATTTCAGACTAAAGAACTCAATACTTCTATTGTTTATTGTTGGATCCATAATTAATCCTATGGGTCTTTGCGATTGATGGATTATTTTAGATCCTATCCTATGGTTTCAGATCATAAGCCAAGGGAAGAGAGTACCATCAACCCATCCTGTATATTGTCTTTTTTGTTCCATGTTGCAATAAATAAAAAAAAACTTCTTGTTTTATTCAATTTAATGAGAAAATTTGTACATTATAGGGGAGAAATCTTTCCTTATTTCCTTATATTTATAATAAATATATTGAGGAAAAGATTCTATCAACCAAACAATTAAATAAAATATATATATATATTAAAATTGAAATGTTGAAGCGATATCCTGTATTCCCATAAAGAGAATCATTTATTTCAATATATATTCGTTATTAGTTAATGATCCTAATAATTGAATCCATATGTTTAATTAGGATAGGAAATCAAATAGTAAAATAATTATTCATCGAATGACTATTCATCTATTGTATTTTCAAGTAAGGGACAGCGAGAATTTATGGAAAAATGGTGGTTCAATTCGATGTCCTCTAACAGGGAGTTAGAACACGGATGTGAGCTAAATAAATCAATGTATAGTCTTGATCCCATTGGACATACTAGTGAAAATGAAGACCCCATTATAAATGATAGAGATAAAAACATTTCTAGTTGGCATAATAGTGGGAGTTGCAATTCTAGTAATGTTGAGCACTTATTTGATATTAGGAATATTTGGAGTTTGATTTCTGATGACACTTTTTTAGTTAGAGATAGTAATGGCGATAGTTATTCCATATATTTTGATATTGAAAATCAAATTTTGGAGATTGACAATGATAGTTCTTTTCTGAATGAACTAGAAAGTTCTTTTTCTAATTATCTGAATTCGAATTATTTAAATAGTAGATCTAAAAGTAAGAACCGCCACTATTACGTGTATGATACTAAATCTAGTTGGAATAATCACATTAATAGTTGCATTGATAGTTATCTTCATTTTGAAATCAGTATTGATAGTTACATTTCAGAAGGTACTGACAATTACAATGACAATTATATCTATAGTTTCATTTGTAATGAAAGTAGAAGTTCTAGTATAAGAACTAGTAGTAATGGCAATGATTTTAATATAAGGGGAAGATCTAATGATCTTGATATAAATAAAAAATACAGACATTTATGGGTTCAATGCGAAAATTGTTATGGATTAAATTATAAAAAATTTTTTAGATCAAAAATGAATATTTGTGAACAATGTGGATATCATTTGAAAATGAGTAGTTCAGATAGAATCGAACTTTCGATTGATCCGGGCACTTGGGATCCCATGAATGAAGATATGGTCTCTACGGATCCTATTGAATTTCATTCAGAGGAGGAACCTTATAAGGATCGTATCGATTCTTATCAAAGAAAGACAGGTCTAACTGAAGCTGTTCAAACGGGCATAGGTCAATTAAATGGTATTACCATAGCAATTGGGGTTATGGACTTTCAATTCATGGGGGGTAGTATGGGATCCGTAGTAGGCGAGAAAATAACCCGTTTGATCGAGTATGCTACCAATCGATCTCTACCTCTTATTATTGTGTGTGCCTCTGGTGGAGCGCGCATGCAAGAAGGAAGTTTGAGCTTGATGCAAATGGCTAAAATATCTTCTGCTTCATATAATTATCAATTAAATAAAAAATTATTCTATGTATCAATCCTTACTTCTCCTACAACAGGAGGGGTTACAGCCAGTTTTGGTATGCTGGGAGATGTCATTATTGCTGAACCTAATGCCTACATCGCATTTGCAGGTAAAAGAGTAATTGAACAGACATTGAATAAAACAGTACCCGACGGTTCACAAGCAGCTGAGTATTTATTCCATAAGGGTTTATTTGATTCAATCGTACCACGTAATCCTTTAAAAGGTGTTCTGAGTGAGTTATTTCAGCTCCATGGGTTTTTTCCTTTGAATCAAAATTCCAAAAATTAAAAAAAAAAAACGATTTATATATATAAGATTTGATCCATATTTTATATATTTTATTTATATTTAATTTGATTGATTAATATAATCATTATATAGAAAATGCCTTCTAAAAAATAAATATTATTACATAATTATAGTAATATTTATAGATAAATATAAAAGAAATATGGAGTGTAAGTAATTTCTATAAATCCACTTTTTCCCTGTTTTGTATTTTGTATTAGATTAATTATAGTTATAGTCGCGAATTCATAATAAAATTCTTACGATAAGAACGAGAGAAAGAAAAGAAGAATGAAAAATTTATTAAAGTGGATTATCATACATATTCGTGCAGAAAAATAGATAAGTGTGTACACTTAATTCTACATTCCTTGCACTTATTAACTACTTAATATTATTTATAATAGATATACTTATCATAAGATATCTTTCCTTATAAGAGCTACAAATATTAAATCGAGGCATCTATTCTATGACAGATCTTAACTTACCCTCTATTTTTGTGCCTTTAGTAGGCCTAGTATTTCCGGCAATTGCAATGGCTTCTTTATTTCTTCATGTTCAAAAAAATAAGATTGTCTAGATATAATGGGGGACCAAATCTCATCAAGTCATTTCAACAGTGGATCATAATACAGGTATCCATTTAGTGGAATATGGTACGATATGTGATTTCCCTCGAACACAAATGAAAGAACTTTTATGCATATAGATACATGATATCCGAGTAAATATATGTATATATGGATATAGCTAATCAAAAATAAATCAATCAATTCAATATGAAAAATAGAATGTAAATGTATCTAACCAATTATTCCTAATGGTTCACAACAAAGTAGTGCTAGTTGATGAGAGTTATTTCGGGAGCAAGAAAAGAAAAATAAAATTCATTGGGGTTATTCTCTGAATTCCAATCAAATATAACCGGATCTGGTATAGTATAATATGAACTGGCGATCAGAAAATATATGGATAGAACTCATAAGGGGATCCAGAAAAACAAGTAATTTTTGCTGGGCCTGTATCCTTTTTTTGGGTTCGCTAGGATTTTTAGTGGTTGGAACTTCTAGTTATCTTGGTAGGAATCTGATATCTGTATTCCCCGATCAGCAAATCATTTTTTTTCCACAAGGAATTGTAATGTCTTTCTATGGAATCGCGGGTCTATTCATTAGCTCCTATTTGTGGTGCACAATTTTGTGGAATATAGGTAGTGGTTATGATCGATTCGATAGAAAAGAGGGAATAGTATGTATTTTTCGTTGGGGATTCCCTGGAAAAAACCGTCGCATCTTCCTTCGCTTTTTTATAAGAGATATACAGTCAATCAGAATGGAGGTTAAAGAGGGTCTTTATTCTCGTCGTGTTCTTTATATGGAAATCAGAGGCCAGGGAGCTATTCCCTTGACTCGTACTGATGAGAATTTGACTCCACGGGAAATTGAACAAAAAGCTGCGGAATTGGCCTATTTCTTGCGTGTACCAATTGAAGTATTTTGAAATGCAGAATGAATGCTTTCTCGGCATGAGTGAAGGAACTCGATAACACCCCTTTCTTTTGTTTTTAATATAACTGAAGTTTCTTTAGAATGCTCATTCAAGCAAGACATGATAGATTTATTTCCTCCTTCTGTTGGCAGGCACGTGCCCCATAAACAAAAGCGGGAGGGCATACATGGAAGAAAACAACTATAATGAAACAAAATAACTATACTATAATAATACTATATGCAAGTTTTTTTGTGCCATAGGTGTTTTTTTATTTTATATGTGTATGGGGTCCAACTCAATTCTCCCTTGTATAATAGTAACAAACAAGTCTAATAAGTATGGATTCATCACATATATCCAAATCCGAGCATCTCGGCATACAGAATTCATCTTTTTGGACCCAAGATTTTGAATTGATACGTTAGATAGGGATAGATCGATCGTACCTAGTAAATTTTATTATCTTCTCTTTTGTCAATCGATCGTTCTTTTTATACTTTTGCTCCTTGATAAAAAAAAAAAAGATTGGATCTCTCATAACCATCCAATTTCTTTCTAATTTTTCTGCCTATTTCGGATTTCATTATCAATATTCTTTATAAATATTTCTCTTTACTGCGGTGAGATGTGGTTAGACGGTGAAACATTTCGAAATAATTGTTCTGGGCACCGGAGAGATTCTTTTGTATTGAAATCCGAATAATATTTATCACTTCAAGTGGCTTTTTCGAACATTCAAAAGAACAAATAAGAACGCAATTGGTTCGAATTTGTCCAATTGGTACACCTGGGAACAGTATTTGCTTATTATTATTATTATTTTCATCCGAAGCAGATCCCTATTCCATTTCTATATTTCTTTTAGATTCAAAGACTAAATAATTACACAAAAATCGGGAATAGATCTATAGGTTCCATACCTTGTTATAGAACTCATGCTTCAAAGAAATATCAGATAGAGTCGACGAATGAAGCAAATTCATTAACAATTCACAGATGAAAAGTGAAAAAAAAGAAAGCATTGACTTCTCTTCCTTATCTTGCATCTATAGTATTTTTGCCCTGGTGGATTTCTCTATTATTTAATAAATGTCTGGAACCCTGGATTACTAATTGGTGGAATACTCGGCAATCCGAAACTTTTTTGAATGATATTCAAGAGAAGAACGTTCTAGAAAAATTCATAGAATTAGAAGAACTATTACTGTTGGACGAAATAATAAAGGAGTACCCAGGGACACATATACAAAAGCTTCCTATAGGAATTCACAAAGAAACGATGCAATTGGTCAAAACACACAATGAATATCATCTACATATTATCTTGCATTTTTCGACAAATATAATATGTTTTACTATTCTAAGTGGTTATTTTATTTTGCGTAATGAAGAACTTGTCATTCTTAATTCTTGGGTTCAGGAATTCCTTTATAACTTAAGTGACACAATAAAAGCTTTTTCAATTCTTTTAGTTACTGATTTATGGATCGGGTTTCACTCGCCCCATGGTTGGGAACTCATGATTGGTTCGGTCTACAACGATTTTGGATTGGCTCATAATGATCAAATTATATCTGGTCTTGTTTCTACTTTTCCAGTTATTCTAGATACAATTGTGAAATATTGGATTTTCCATTATTTAAATCGTGTATCTCCTTCACTTGTAGTTATTTATCATTCAATGAATGAATAACTCATTTGATCTCCCGATATCAATCAGCTAAAAATCTTTCTTTGTGCATACATTACATAAATAAATAAAGTATTTTAATCTTACTTACTCTTTCTACTTCTACCTCTTCAAAGTATTCTACCATATTTCAAATTATTCCATTACAATGGCAAACTCGTGGATAGGGAACTGTACTAGCTACCTACCCAATTTATTGTAGAAATTCCGGGATCAATGATTGGACCATGCAAAAT